AGAGACCTTGAATACGTAACGGATCTTGAAGAACTATTTCTGCATCCCCCTGACCAAATCCACCCACATTAGGATTACTCGTTAATGGTTGATCAAGTTTGATAGATTCACCCTCTGAAACAAGAAGTTCTGGTCCTGGAGGTATAATATCAATCACTTCACGTCCATCCGATGCATCCACTATCGTTATTTCGTATCCCCCTTTTTCTTTTCGTATAATTTTGTTTACTATACCAGTTGCTGTAGCATTATAAACATTATTATTACTCTTGCTCCCGTCGGGATAAATCTGACCCCTTCCCCTGTTGCCGCCTACGTATATAGGATATTTTAAGAAGTGAACATCTTTCTTAGTAGCGGGATCCGGAGAAAGAATAGGAAAGGTAATTTCACTATATTTCTGACCAGGAACGGGGCCTACGACAAGAATATTTTTTTTTGTAGGACGATAGCTTTGAAAAGACAGATTACCTATCTTTTCTTTAATCTCGGGCGAAATACGATCGGGAGGTGCCAATTCAAAACCTTCGGGTAAAATAAGAACAGCCCCTACATTCAAACCCCCTTTTTTACCATTACCAAGAACTTGTTTCACTTGCATATCATAAGGAATTCGAACAACTGCTTCAAATACAGTATCGGGAAGTACCGCTTGTGGAACCTCAATATCTACGGGCTTATTAGCTAAATGGCAATTGGCACATACAATACGGCCGGTAGCTTCTCGCGGATTTTCATATCCCTTCTGGGCAAAAATGGGATATGCATTTGAAATGGGTGCTCGAATTATTATATATATCATGAGCAATACGGAAATGGATCGAGTAATCTCTTCCTTTATCCAAGAAAAAGCATTTCTAGTTTGCATGGTCCAATCATTGATCCTCAAAATTTCTACAATAAGATTAGGTAGGTTACTGGCATAGTTCCCTATCCATTATTCTGCTATTTACTGAAATAATTTTCCTAGAATCTAGGAAGAATATGAGTAGAAAGAAAAAAGAATAAGTAAAATTGTGAATGTTTAGCTTTTCTATAAAAAAAAACAAATTTTATAATTGTCTAATTGGATAATTTTTTTAGTCATTCATTGAATGATAAATCACTACAAGCGACGGAGATACCCGATTTAAATAACGGAAAATCCAGTATTTAAAAATAGTATCTAAAATGACTGGAAAAGTGGAAACAAGACCAGATATAATTTGATCATTCTGAGTAAATCCAAAATCTTTAGAGACAGAACCAATCATTAGTTCCCAACCATGAGTCGAATGGAATCCTATACATAAATCTGTTAATAAAAGAATAGAAAAAGCTTTTATTGTGTCACTTAAGTTATATATAAATTCTTGAACCCAAGAGTTAAGAATAATGAGTTGTTGATTACCCAGAATAGAATAACCACTTAGAATAAGGAAATAGATTAGATTTGTCGAGAAGTGCAAAATCATATGGATACAATCTTGGTTGTGCGTCTTGATCAATTGGATGGTTTCTTTGTAGATTCCGATACGAAGGTTTTCTAAACGTGTTTCCGGGTATTCCTTTAGCATTTCATCCAAAAGGAAGAGTTCCTCGAACTCTATGAATTTGTTTAAAATACTTTTTTCTTTAATGAGATTCAAGAAAATTTCGGATTCTTTAGTATTCCACAAATTCGTAACCCAAGATTCCAGACTTTTATTAAATGTTAAAGAGATCCACCAGGGCAAAAAGACTATAGATGTAAGACATAGAAGGGGGATTAATGCTTTCTTTTTTGCCATTTGTCGTCTTTAATGAACTCAGCTTCATCTCATTTGTCAACTATATATGATAATAATATTTCTATCAAGCATAAGTTCTATTACCAGTAATAGAACCCATATATATCCATTTCTAATTTTTTCATAGAATAGAAATGGATTATTTATTCTCGCTTTTTTTTATACAATTATTTCCAATGGTACATCCAAGAATGCGGACAAGTCCCAAGCTGTTTGTAAAATGTTCCGTGGAATCCTATCATAATAATCATCAACAAGAGTCAAGGGAATGTCCCCCTGTTCTCTGGTGTGCATATAAAGGACACCACTAAGAGGTTCTGGGTTATCGAAAAATTGGAGGGCCAGAATATCTTCCACACGGACTTTGGAAAGAATACGACGATTTTCTCCGGGAAATCCGTAACGAAAAAAACGCACCATTCCATTTTTTTTATCGTAAAGATTATAACCACTACCCACATTCCACAAAATTAGAAGCCACCAATGAAAACTTACAAAAAGACCTGAGATTCCATAGAAAGTCAGCGTGACCCCTTGTGGCAAAAAAGGAACTAGAAATTCGGACGAATTGAAAGAGAAAAAATTCCGACCATAATAACTGGAAGCTGAAATTACTAAAACCCCTAAAGAACCTAAAAGAGTGAAAGAAGCCCAGAAGAAATTGATTGGTTTTCGGGCCCCAGGTACAGTGTAGAGCCATGCGTCTTCTGCGAAGCGACGCATAAGGTGTCCAGACCCCCAAGAAATTTGTTGTTGAACATAAACCAATAAACCAGCAGTTACAATTAATACTAGGACCACTAAAGGAACAAAAACATCTATCATAAAATGGGTACCTCGATTTTATATTTGTAGCTGTTCTTTTTTATTGATTGTTAGATTAATTTACTATTTTATTTAGATAGTTAAAATTAGATTAGATATATAGTAAATTAAACCTAAAGCCCCCCTATAAGGCTTATATGATATTAGTATTTTCCTTTTGTGTGTTTTTTTTAATAGAAATTATAATATAATTAAGTTATTTTTATTAAAAAACGGAACCGAATAACAAATCCAAGGAAATAAATTTGACTTTATCTCAAAAAAATATATGAGTCCCTACTGCCCATATCTAAAAAATCTTATTTTTTTGAACATAAAGAAATAACGAAGTCATTGCAATTGCCGGAAATACTAGGCCCACTAAAGGCACAAAAACGGAAGGTAAGTTTATCATAAAATGGGTACCTCAATTTTATATTTGTACCTGTTCTTTTTTGTTAATTGTTAAATTAATATTTTTATTATTATTATATTGTAATAAAGATAGTCTATAATCACTAGAATTAATTCATATAGACTTATACTAAGTATAGCTAAATCAACCTATATGAATAGATAGATAATAATTACATATTAAATATAATTATATATAATATATATTATATTATTACTCTATATATTGAGTATACATATATAGTCATATAATATATATAATATTAATAGAATATAAGAAACGAAAATATTTATAATATTTATTAAGAATCATAAAGTACAAAATACAATAATAATAATTAAGAAGAAATATATTATTGAATTAATTCCTTTATCTTATCTTTCCAAAAAAATGAATTCAATTCTTTTCTTTGGATTTTGACTCTAATTCTTATCTTTATTGGATTACAAGAAACTAAACAACTAACTACTTACTCGCGAAAAAAAGCATTTAAGAGTCTGCTTTATTTTTCATTTTGAGTCAAAGGGACGAAACCATGCAACTGAAATAACTCAGTTAGAACCGCCTTTAAGAGATTACGTGGTACGATTGAATCCAATAAGCCCTTTTCGAATAACAATTCAGCCGATTGTGAACCTTCGGGGACTTCCTTATTCAAGGTTTGTTCAATTACTCTTTTACCCGCAAATGCAATGTAAGCATTTGGTTCAGCAATAATGATATCCCCCAACATGCCAAAACTAGCTGTCACCCCACCAGTAGTAGGAGATGTAAGTATCGATACATAGAATAACTTTTGATTGATTTGATAATCATATAAAGCAGAAGATATTTTAGCCATTTGCATTAAGCTCAAACTTCCTTCTTGCATACGTGCTCCTCCGGACGCACATACTAAAATAAGAGGTAAACGTTGATTGGTAGCATATTCGATCAACCGGGTTATTTTCTCACCGACTACGGATCCCATACTTCCCCCCATAAACTGAAACTCCATAATACCGATTGCTAAAGGAATACCATTTAGTTGACCTGTGCCTGTTTGAATTGCCTCCATTAATCCTGTCCTTTCTTGATAAGAATCAAGACGATTTTTATAAGGTTCCTCTTCCGAATGAAATTCAATGGGATCCACAGAGACCATGTATTCATCCATAGGATTCCACGTACCTGGATCAATCAAAAGTTCCATTCTATCTGAACTACTCATTTTCAAATGATATCCGCAGTGTTCACAAATATTCATTTTTGATTTAAAAAATTTCTTATAAATTAATCCATAACAATCTTCGCATCGAATCCACAAATGTTTATATTTTTCCATCTCGTCGTCGAAACCATTAGAACTTTCTAAATCACTAGCATTTGGATCATTCGTACTAGTTATTATACTAGTAAAATCACTGTCATTGTATTTGACACTATCATCTAAAATGTAACTATCTATACAGATTTGAGAACTAAGATAACTCTCAATGCAACTATTAAAGTTATTATTCCAATTAGATTTGATATCATAAATGTAATGATCATTATTATTACTCTTAGAACCATTCTTCAAATAGCTAGAATTTTTAGAAATAGAGAAAAAACTTTCCGGTTCATTTAGAAAAGAATGATTATTCTCAATCTCCAAAATGTTATTTTCAATAGCAAAATATATGGAATAACTCTTCCTCTTACTATCCCTAACTAAAAAAGTTTTATCAGATAGTAAATTCCGTATGTTCCTGCCATCCACTAAATAATCAAAATTGCTGTAACTAGAATTAGCACTATTATCCCAACTTTGAATGTTTTTATCCATATCCGTTTAAAATAGAGTTTTTTTCCTCTATTTAGATGAAAATATATAGAAATATAATATAATAGATGAATAGTCATTCAATGAAACTTCATTGAGTGATTATCAATTTATTTTTTCATATATTATAACTTCTATCTATCTATTATTTGTATTTTATTTTCATTTGTAAGATAAAAAAAATCTATTTATTTTTATGGTTATAGAAAACAACATTCTATGACTATGAAAAGAACAAGAAATCAAAAATATAGGTATTAGGTATGAAGAAAACAAGAGAACAGGGGGATAAAAGAGTTCTATAAATCTATCATAGAAGTTATTCTTATTAAAAACCTCTTCATTTCATTTTCATTAATTGAATTTGGTTTGTTGATTAGGGCAAAGTTAAAGTTCCATAAAAGTTCCTGTAGGTTGAGCGCCTTGTTCAAGGACATTTAGAATAATGGGAATATTTCAATAAGTTTGATTCTTTTTCTTTATTGGATTATCAAAATCCACTTTCCGAATTAGACTATGGATGGTTTCCTTTTTTCTTATTCTTTTTTTTTTTTTAATGTGGAGACAGTTTGAAAATGGTATTTACGTCTTCCAAGATCCTTTAGCTTTTTCTTGAATCTTTGGGTTTATATCTTACTTGGGGGTTCTTTAATTGTTTCAAAAATGACAGCAACATACCACCCATTTTGTTTCTTTCAAATTACATGATCAATCCCTCTCCTATCCCCCAAAAAATGAGTTCTAGTGGAATAGAACAAACAATGTCGAGCCAAGAGCATCCCGATTTATATAATTTATATTTATATAGATAGAGATTATTTATATAGATAAGATATAGAATATCTTTTATTCTACTAGAAATAATGACGGATGTCAGAATCCACTGTACTTTTTAGCACATCATTTAAAACGATGTTTTACCATAAAATTCTTTTTAGTTAGATCTGGTATTTAATGGATTCTGAAATTGTGCGTAGTCATTTATTCAATCAATATATTTAATATTTAAACTATTATCCACAATTATTACAATATAATAATAATATAAAAAATAATAATATAAAAATTAAGATAAGATTTGAATAAAAAAGACAAAAAAATCGAGTCGCTTATGAATCTACATCTACATATTCATAACCTAATCACTTTAGATTAGAGACGGATGAGAAAAAAGGGAGGAGTAATCTTTATTCAGATATACAATACAATTTGTATCCAAATTAGTATATATCATGAATAAATATGATCTGGGACGGGAGGATTCGAACCTCCGAATAACGGGACCAAAACCCGTTGCCTTACCGCTTGGCCACGCCCCATTTTCGATTCGACACTAATAAATACTATTATTGGTTGTTCGTCAATTCCAAGTCTAAAATTATTCTATAGAATAATCTGATCTTATTTTATTCATTTTTTTTAGTTTTATTACTCAGTTATTCATTTATGAATATTCAGAAATATGAATTTATAAGAAATATGAATTGAATATCCATATTTTAATTATTTCTATTTCAATTATTATATTATTCATTTTGAAAATTATTTTCTATTTTATTATAGATTTTATTATTTTATTATTCTTATTATTCTATAGAATAGAAAGATATAGAATAAAAATATTAATCTAGATATATATTTCATATATGCTTTCTTTAGAATATAATTTTTGAATATTGGCTTGAATTCTTAATCTACTTGTATAATCAATTTAAATTATATTAAATTAATTAATTAAATCATATAATATATATATAATATAAATTAATATAATAAATAAAATACAATAAAAAAAGCAAAAATACAATTCATTTTTTTAAAGAACAACATTTTTGTTATGCTTAATATCTTTAGCTTGGTCTGTATTTCTATTCACTCTGCCCTTTATTCAAGTAGTTTTTTCTTGGCGAAATTACCTGAAGCTTATTCTTTTTTGAATCCAATTGTAGATATTATGCCAGTAATACCCCTATTCTTTTTTCTCTTAGCTTTTGTTTGGCAAGCTGCTGTAAGTTTTCGATGAGATCTTTAATTTGAATTGAATAATGTCCTAACCTAAAAAAATTCAGAATTTATTCGAAAAAAAATCCCAACATTTTAATATTTTATAAGATCAGATAAGTCTTACAGTGTGAATCCTTGATTCCAATATTGAAATTTTTTGTAATTATTGGTAATGGTTATATAAAGGTTGGACTCTTACTACAAATAAATTTCCTAATTTTTTTATTTCCTCGAAATCACTGTATTTCTTAGAAACTTAGTATCAAAGGAAACATAATGTGAAATAGAAGAGAATCTATTCTCTTTCTCTGTCGTTTTTTTTTTAATAATCTTGGAGATTTTGTAATGCTTACTCTAAAACTATTTGTTTACACGATAGTGATTTTCTTTGTTTCTCTTTTCATTTTCGGATTCCTATCTAACGATCCAGGACGTAATCCAGGACGTGAAGAATAAGAAAATCTTTTTTGTTTTATATTTTTTCCTTACTTGTGCTGGATTTAAAAATCTTTTTTGTTTTTTTCTATCTATTTTACATCTTTAACTAGTAAAAACAATTAAAAAAACTAGGAAGGAAAACAAAAAAAAGAAGCTCCATCAGTTCAAAAGAAAAAAATGCCAAATCATCAATCAATGGAAAAGGAAAGAGAGGGATTCGAACCCTCGGTACAAAAATTCGTACAACGGATTAGCAATCCGACGCT